CTCCATTGCTGTCATTTCATATGTGTATGGTTACAATTACTTACGCTCTCAGTGTGCCTACGATGTCGCACCTGGTGGATTTTTAGCTAGTGTATATCATCTTACGAGAATACAGTATGGTGTGGATCAACCGGAAGAAGTATGTGTAAAAGTATTTGCCCCAAGGAAAAATCCTAGAATCCCATCTGTTTTCTGGGTTTGGAGAAGTGCTGATTTTCAAGAACGGGAATCTTATGATATGTTGGGAATTTCTTATGATAATCATCCACGCCTTAAACGTATCTTGATGCCTGAAAGTTGGATAGGCTGGCCTTTACGTAAGGACTATATTACCCCCAATTTCTATGAAATACAAGATGCTCATTGAATGATAAGAAACTAATGTTCACGTATATGACACGACTCCAGATTTCAAATCAAGGAAGACTTTTACGTCCTGTTCTAGATGAAACAGAGTAACTTGATTCTAATTCGTATTTTGGATGAGCTTATAGAGGGGTTATTGATATTATTCCCCAACCCCTCCTTAAAATATCCATTTTTAATAAGCAGAGACAATAGAATGAATCAAAAGGGTTCTGTACCATGAACTTTGTACCGCGCATATCACGTAGATAAATCCCAGAAAGTCTGATAATTAAGAGTGAAGAAATAGAATATGAAGGAAAATTCGAAATTTAACAATCCAAAAAGATTGGATTTAATTTGTACTGTATATGAAATGCATCCTGTCTATATTTTTCTACCCCTATGGACTAGACTTTTTGGGTGTTTTAGCCCTTTTGTTATTTTCATTATTTTTATTATTTATAATTATTAATTATTACTATAATATTATTATAATTATTTAATTAAATATTTTATAATTATTTAACTAAATATTATAAATATTAAATATATAAATATATAATATAATTAAATACAAATACAAATATATAATTAATATTAATAAGAAAATTAAAAAAAAAAATTAAACTTTTTAAATGAAAGAGGTCATATATAAACATAAAAAAGAAATAATCGAAATTTTTTACCATACATCTATTTTTGATTTTACTCATCTTAAAATGGTCTATAGCTAAATGGTCTATAGCTATAGACCTAGATGAATAAGTATGTATCGTGCTCTAGACTATTAACGTAATAAATATGTATCCCGACCCGTCTCAATGAATTTCTATGAGTATTTTTCCAATAATTAATCACGTGTCAGGAACCAGTTTTGAACTGGTGACACGAGGATTTTCAGTCCCCTGCTCTACCAACTGAGCTATCCCGACCATTTTCCATGCATCGCCTTATCTTACTAGGGGCTTGTGTCTATGTCCGGACAAAAAAAAGTTTGAAAACCTTTACAAATCCTTGGAATTTTGGGAGTCTAAAATAAAATAAAAAGGAAGACTTTTGATATTTATAAGTGTTAGGATTGCCTAACAATATAGATTGTGAATAGTGAATAATTCAATACTCTAGAGTACACATATCTTCATTTGTACGTGTATTGCCCAAAAACTTGGGCTAAACTAAACATAAGACGCTCGGATCTTTTTGTGAAAGAGTAGAGTAAATGGAAAACATAGTGAATTTTGAGCCACCAACGGAAAAGAGGAAAAATACTTAGGAAGTAAAATGGGTTTTTATTGGGGATAGAGGGACTTGAACCCTCACGATTTCTAAAGTCGACGGATTTTCCTCTTACTATAAATTTCATTGTTGTCGGTATTGACATGTAGAATGGGACTCTCTCTTTATTCTCGTCCGATTAATTATTTTTTTTTTTTTCAAAAGATCAATCAGACTCTGGAGTGAATGATTTGATCAATGAGTATTCGACTCTTACTTCAATTTGGAATGGATTCACAATAACTCTTAAATTTTTCATAAATTTTTTAATTTTTTATTATATAAATAAAAGGATTTGGGTCGTGTGATTAATCGTTGTTTGATATGTCAGTATATATACGTGCGTATTAGGTTATCCTTTCTGTAATTTAGATAGAAAGAAGAATTCCAGCTACCAACGCAATGCAATCAACTCCATTCGTTAGAATAGCTTCCATTGAGTCTCTGCACCTATCCTTTTTTCTCAAAACAAAACAAGGATTTGGCTCAGGATTGCCCATTTTTTATTCCAGGGTTTCTCTGAGTTTGGAAGTTACCACTTAATAGGTTTCCATACCAAGGCTCAATGCAATCAAGTCCGTAGCGTCTACCAATTTCGCCATACCCCCTTTTGATTTGAGACCGGAATTCTATTGTGATCCCTTCCACTTCTTTTTTTTTTTTTTAGAATTAATTAGATACTGATTCCTATAGCGAAAAAGCATTTACTGCACCTATCCTCTCTCGTTTTAATCTCTATCAGCCATATCTATTCAATCAAAATTGATTCTATCATTAACGTTTCTGCAATTCAATATGGATAAGATATATCCCATATATCTATGTCTCTCGCTCCTTCATTTTTCTAGTGGGATTTGGAATACAGGAACGGTCAATATTCATTTTTCTCTTTTTTTCGTGCTATTTCCTTGCTTTCCGAATGAAACCAGAGGAATGTCTCATTATGATCTGGATTCTATCTTTATCCTTATCTTTTTTTCTTAGAACCGATTTGCTATGGCGCTAATATAATAATATATACACTGTTCTAATTGGATTTTTTTGTATTTTGATTTTATAATATCAAATCAAAACTGTATTTTATTAGTCAATTCATAAATTCAATTTTTATAATTTTTAATTAAAATTAAATTACATAATATGATTCAATGTTCAATATATAATAAATCAATATATAATATATATAATATAAATATAATATAAATTAGTATTAATTATATATTATATATTAAAATTTATTATATATTAAAAATATATTAAAATTATATTAAAATTATATTAAAATTTGTTAAAATTAAAAATAAAAACTAAAAAAACTAAAAATAAAAACTAAATAAAAATAAAATAATTAATATTTAATAATAACAAGGTTTGTCAATTAAGTGGTTTAATGTTAATTAGTGTTAATAGATTTTTAATGTTAATGAATCACTATTCAACTATACACTATGTACTATTACATATTACATAGTACGTACTATACTATACTATAAAAAAACTATAAAAAAATATTTATTATATTATTATATATTATAAAATAAATAAAATAAATAATAGCGGAACATATGATGGATGTTATAGCTTTATAAAATATATGGAATATAATGGAATGTATAGAATATAGAATATATAAGATAGTAATATAAGACACAAAGAATATACAATACGCATGAGATTGAGATAATAAAGAAGAAAAAAAATAAATAAATTGCTGGATCTTCACGATTTCCTGAATTTTTATGCATTATTTTTCTTTTCCGTTTCTGTTATGTGAGCCCGCTTAGCTCAGAGGTTAGAGCATCGCATTTGTAATGCGATGGTCATCGGTTCAACTCCGATAGCTGGCTTTCCCCCTATTTATTATTTTCTTTTTCCACGATTGATGATCTCAAGGGAAGATCGAGGAATATTGAAAAAACTTCTCTCTTTTTCTCCAAATGTCGAGTTGCTCATCTATTATATTTATGTCACGGTAACTTCCAAGTATGAATAAAAGATTGAAGTAATTAGACCTTTACAGAACAAATCATAAACGTAGCCTTAACCTCGATATAATTTTATTTATATTATTATTTATTATTTTAATCTTAATCATTATTATTATTATATATTATATGTTTATTATATATATATATTTATTATTATATTTAATTATATATAATATTCATTTATAATATAAATAAATATAATTTTTGTGAAAAAATATAAGATATCATTTTATATAAGACATGTATAATATAAGTATATATATATATATATATATATAAACAAGATATATACAATATATACAATAGAATCTTTATATTGATACAATCCATTTCATTCCCGTTTGTAGTACTTTTGTAGATTTTTCTTTGCTTTGTTCATGCGTTACGTTAGTTCAGTCTTAATTTAGATTTTTCTGCAAATTAAAAAAAATAAAAAAAAAGGGGAGTTTTTATGTCTCGTTACCGAGGACCTCGTTTCAAAAGAATACGCCGTCTGGGGACTTTACCAGGACTAACTAGTAAAATACCTAGACCCTCTAGATCCACTAGAGTATACAGAGCTGATCATAGACAGGAATTCCCCACTGATAGAAAAATACAATATGGTATTCGTCAAAAAGAAAAACAGAAATTGCACTTTCATTATGGTTTGACAGAGCGACAATTACTTAGATATGTGCATATCGCTGGAAAAGGCAAAGGATCAGCAGGTCAGGTTTTACTACAACTACTTGAGATGCGTTTGGATAACATCCTTTTTCGATTGGGCATGGCTTCGACCATTCCTGGAGCTAGGCAATTAGTTAACCATAGACATATTTTAGTTAATGATCGTATAGTAGATATACCAAGTTATCGTTGCAAACCTGGGGATATTATTACTACAAAGGATAAGCAAAAGTCAAAAACTCTGATTCAAAATAATATTGCTGCTTTATCCTCCCACAAGAAGGTGCCAAAACATTTGACTATTGACTCAGTCCATAATAAAGGATTAGTAAATCAAATAATAGATAGTAAATCGATGGGTTTGGAAATAAATGGGTTAATTGTCGTAGAATATTATTCTCGTCAGACTTAACCTAACAAAAATAACAAGGAAAGGTTCAGACAGTTTTGCTCGCTTTTCGCCGATATAAATATAATCGATATAAGTATAATATATCTAATATAAATCTAAGCTTAAGCTAAGGGCTTTTTTTTTATCCAGATTTTTCCAATTTATGTATCACAACAACCGGTAGTGAAATTTTCATTCCTTTTTTTCGCGTTTTTTGGTATTTTTTTTTAGTAATTGGGAATAGAAAATCTCTATCAAATAAGGGTCTTATAGAATGAAAATAACGGTATAAATTGTTATTTGATACATTGTGTTAAGTAACCCTGGTGAATTAGATGAAGGTACAGAAACGGAAAGAGAGGGATTCGAACCCTCGGTAAACAAAAGCCTACATAGCAGTTCCAATGCTACGCCTTGAACCACTCGGCCATCTCTCCTACATAACATAATCTTATTATTGACCATAAATCGAGTGAATAGCGAGTAATTCATATTATTGCAGTATAGGTAAAAGAATAAAAAACTCTTTTTCTTCTTAAGGATATCCATTAATGTTTGACGATCTTTTCTTTTTTTTTTTTATTTTATTTATATTATACCGGATAAGACCAATGACTTAACTTAGAATAAATCAACCGAAGGATCTATATTTTATACTAGGGTTACATTTAGACTATGGTTCTATAGGAATAAAAATGCTTTTCCAATTCCAGATTTCTCAACGGCAACTCCCTCTAATTACCTACCCCATAGATCTATTACAAATAGATAAATTGTTCTATAGGTTTTTCTATTTCGATTGTATAGTGTATACACGTTATACAAACAAAAATGGTGGTGACTTTATTATTATTTTTATTATTATTATAATAGAAAATAATTATTCTATTCTTTTTTCTTCTCTTTGAGAAATTATCAAATCAAAACTTCTCGAGTTCTCAGAATCTGTAGTGTAGGAACATTAAGTCCTTGATTCTTAAACTTAGTTAAATGAAATTAGTAATAGTTCCGTTCATTGGGATACTACAAAATTTGGATGAAATCTAATCATATTCAAATATTTCCTACCTCTCCCTGCCAAAAGGGCACAATTTGAGTGGAAAGTCTATTTTTTTTTTTTAGAATTAGTCTCTTTTTATGTTATTTTGTACTTTACAATTCCTTTGTTTGTGAGATCATTTTCCTCGAGGGGAAATGAGAAGAATTATAGAATGGGTTGCTAATTATGCCTAGATTTCGGATAAATGGAAATTTTATCGATAAGACCTCTTCAGTTGTAGCCAATATCTTATTACGAATAATTCCGACAACTTCAGGAGAAAAGGAGGCATTTACCTATTACAGAGATGGTGCGATTTGATTCTTTTTTTTTTTTTTACAGTCTTACGAGAAAGAAAAAAATTTATATGGAAATAAACCTACGCTTGGTGAAGGTGAAGTTTGGAGATAGAACAATGCCTTCTGTCGTGTATCCTCGATTGATGCGGCCTCAGATGCTTCAATCGTCGATTTTAGTATTGAGCGAAAGGTTACACCTATAGGTTCTATCCATATTGTAATTGCAGGTTAATCCTAGTCTACTCTACTAGTACTAATAGGTGGCATAGGGGAAGAAGTACTACACCTAGGAATCAACAACACGAAAACTTTGTTATAAATTACCCCCTTTACTTATTTGTATCGGGACTAAGAAGAGTGGTTGGGACAACAAACATCCATCTCGTTTGTATTTTGGATACCCGTATAACCACCGAAGATCGTTGAAGTGACTAATTCCTGGAAATAGGGGCGTTAGGGACAAAGAAATTGTTGGAGTTACCCTTTCCGTCATATGATTGGTGTTAAGAAAAAAACCTCTTGCAGGAAGGATGGCTAGAGATTTCTTGTAAAAATACCAGCCCCTATCAGTTCATAAAAGGATATTTTTTTTGATCCCACGGATTATTCCTTTTAATACTATGCACAGAAAAGAAAGGAGGAGCCGTATGAGATGAAAGAAAATCTCACGTACGGTTCTGGAACGGGGATTCTTTGAATAGAATGACGACCGTAACGGATGTCGGCTCAATCTGAAGGAAATTATGCGGAAGCTTTACAAAATTATTATGAAGCTACGCGATCAGAAATTGATCCCTATGATCGAAGTTATATACTCTATAACATAGGCCTTATACACACAAGTAATGGAGAGCATACGAAGGCTTTGGAATATTATTTTCGGGCACTAGAACGGAATCCATTCTTAACACAAGCTTTTAATAATATGGCCGTGATCTGTCATTACGTGCGACTATCTCCACTATAGAAAGAAGGAAAAAAGGATCAAATCGGCTAGTACTAGTAAATTAAATTAATTAAATAATAAATTAAATTAATTAAAGAAAAAAATAACTAGAAAAAAAAATAGGCTTTCTACATATGCATCGTCCAAAGCAACGATTTTTATAAGCTGTAGCAAAGAAAGAGATTTCACGGGAACAAAATAAATACCAAATATGAAGAAATGGGTGTAGCCTATATACTTTTTCTATGGATAAAGGATCGAATTGATAGAAGAAGCACCGTAAAGATCAATTAGCGAGGTTCTCAGTTAATACAACAAGAACTGCTTATTTATCTCATGATTTAAGATCAAAATTAGGAATCGACTTTTGTAATAGAGTCAATCCACAAAGGTATTGAGCAGCGGTGTAGCATCAGATCCCAAAGATAGTAAGTCTTTTTTCTTATATCTTATAGATTATAGAAGAAAGTCTTTTTCAAAAATTCTATATGAATTTCATATATGAAAGCGAGATAGTTACCTTTCAGAAAATGCTAACGATATAA